CCAACCCCCTAAAGTGGTAAAGAAGGGCTCTTTGGGGTAAAATTTTATTTCTATCTGACCAGGACAAAAAAATAGGAAGGGATGGTTCTTTCATTGCATTGATAGAAGTCTAACTATCAAAGGATCTATCTATTACTTTGTGAGAAGAGAGTCGTTGGTTTGACCGACAGACGACTACGCGGGAAAGCGGAGATCTTGGCAAGCCAAGCATGGGAGACGGAGCTGGGCGGGGGAACTGCTGTTGCAAGCGCCTTTTATTAGTACTTGCGCAATTCAAGAATTTGATATTTTAAGAAAAATTGTTGAATACTTCCCCTTGCTGGGCTCGAGAGAACCAAATATGGCTCTCGGGTCGTAGCCCAGTTCCGTGACAGCCCGCTTTAGACTCTCGAGGGTCGGGATTTTTTAGGTAACCCGCCCCACCGGGTCTCCAGCAGTTCCTTTATTTTATGGGCGGTCCGGTTTTGGGCTGCAAGCTCCTGAATCTCCCCCTTTTTGAAGTGGGGCGCCTCGGGCTCCCTATTCTTCTCCGCACCCTTTCGTTTGGGTTTTTTGGGGCTAGGCATAAAAGCTTTCGCGGAATAGGAATAGCGAATGCAGGCACAAGAGAAAGGGTAATTTACCTTATGGGGTGAATTCTGACAGCTCTTGCCGGGACGTTTTCTAACTTGAGGAGCACACATTGGCTAATTCCCATCGAGTAGGTCTTTTGTCTAGATCTTCGCTTTATCTTTCTCGCCCATACCACCCTATTTAGATTTAAGTGCACCGCTTGCTTTCTTTCAGAACCTCGCCTTTGAGAAGCGGGTTGTCTTTCGTCGGACTTATATATACCCGAGAGTTCGGTTAGAGCTAGCAGCTTATCCTATTGAACTTTTGAGGTTAACCTAACCGGCAACAGAAAGATGCCCTGCCCCTTTAATTGAAAGCGGGAGCCGCAAGCGATGACTTATTCTCCTACGTAAATAGCTTTTGGAAATCTTACCCTTTTCTTTTATGTCCATCCGAAAAATAGAATTATTAAAAAGTGTGATTTTAATTAACACCCAACCTTCGACACAGGATAAAGGTCTCCTCTTTCTTCGCTTCGGGGACGGAGGCCCTACGGCAGGTAACAGCAGGCACAAGCAACTTGAGTTAGGGAGTCCCCTCTGTAATGTAACTTAATTAAGAAGGTAGGCGGCTTATCAACTTGACCTTACCCATAGAATTTAGCCCTAGCTCCAATATTTAAGTTTGAATCAGAGAAAAAAGTCTCTTAACGAAAAACAAACGGCTTTTGATCGGTCCCTGAAAAGCGCGATGTGGCTTAACCGCTATTGGCTTTCTCAGCCTTTGTTTCAGCGGATTCTGATGCTTCAGCCTCTTCTTTCTATTTGGAAATTATCTTTCTAGCCAACCTCCCTGGATCTTAGGATTCGGGGTGAGAAGGTGATTCTCGCTGGGTTTCCGAACCATTCTAAGAAAGGCATTCGCTTGCTGATGCAGCTGATTCAGCCTCTGCTAATGCTTTTGTCTCAGCGGATTCTTCCGATTAAGCAGATGGCACTTATTCCTCACCCTTGGAACCGACCGAGGTCCTATCCTTCCCTATAATGAGACGAAGGAAGCGAAGCGGGCTGCTTGTCTTGCCTCGAGCCCATAGAGAGAGGTACTGCTCTGGACTAGGATGGTGCTGCTCTGCTTAAAACTAGGCTAGGAAAAGGGCCCCCCTCTACTCTAGGGTGCTTACACATTCTCTGAAAAAGGAGAATACTTATTTCTTATTTACGGGTACGGGATGGGATCTTTGTTTCTGGGCTCTCAGAGTGGTGTACTCGCTACTGACTTGGGACTGCTTCCCTCAGATCAGACTGGACTTAGGTTACCTACTTACTCAAGCTGTGAATCCTCATAAGAGGAAAGCAGCAACTTTCTATTTATAGAAGGTAGATTAGTTCTTTCATATCCGATCATCAACTGCATAACTAGAAAAAGGGGATTGCAAATCAAATTTAAAATAACCGACTCATTAAAAATAAAAAAAGAAATGGCACCAGATAAAAAAAGACCATTAAAATAAGGCACGCGCGAGACTAGAAAGGAGAATGAGTCCTATAAATAATACAAGTCGGACCCCATTATCTTCTTTCAGGGCCTCGGTTCCTTTCTTTTGAAAAGTGGAAGCTTGGATAGCTAATGTTTTGCTCTAACTGAACACCAACCCAACCTCTTTACTTATGGTATCGAAGAATCGTGAAAAAGGTTGAATTCATGCCTATTGGCTTTTCTTCTCTAATTATATTCCGAATCCTCATTACCTCATTTTTTAGTATGATATTTCTCTTGCGATCAACAATCACCTATATGGCTATCTAAAGAAGAAAGAAGCAACTATAGCTGTACTTGATTAGCATAGCTGTGATGGCAAGAGCTGCTGAAAGTTTGAGCCAGCATGGTGCAAAAGTCATAAATCCCTTGTTCAAATCCAATTCGTTAGATGGCAGGGGACCTTGAATCAGATTGCGAGATGCAATCAATATGCTTTATATCCCTAAAGAAGTCTAAATAGTGGGATGTACTTTTCTAGGGATTAGCGCTCTGCTTTGTCGGTGAGGAGAAAGACTTTGTTTAGGACTTTGTTCTTGATCTGGGATCGGGGAAAACGTTTACCTTTTAGTAGCTCTTTTCCCTTTTGCCCACCAAGTCATATACCTTCCAAAGAGGGCCAAATCTTTTGATCAAAGGAATGTGCGGCTCACGTACCTGTAGGCTTAAAGAATATAGCAGTTGTAGCTGTTCTGTGTGGAGCACGATCGGCATAAGGACTTCGGTTTACGGAACGTAGCTAAAGGTGCTGTCTTAAATATAATTTCTTCTTTTCTGATAGCAGCTACTCTAAGTAATTAAGCAATTTACTGAGTTGATTGAGTACTGGTAGCCACTGAGCCAAGCCAATGATCCAAGGGTGGTGAAAGCGTAAGCGAAAGGGATAGAGGCTGGCATGATATAAAAGAATGGCTGTGAGGAAGGTTCGATGTAATTGAAGCTCAGGCAACATGGAGAAGTGGGAATGAGTAACCCGGGGTGGGTATGGGTGTTATGCCTGGAAGGCAGTCTTTCATAGGGCTTTCGAACGAAGTAGATAAGACTGTGTTTGCTTCTTATTATATAAGAAGTAGTTGCAATCAGTTCTTTCCTCTATTGCCAATCCCCAGTCATTCATGAAGCTACTCGACAAAGTAGCTAGGCTTTCCTAGTAGGTATTTAAATACCCTACCTTAAGAAGGCATAAGTTCAGAGTATAAAATATGCAATAAGCCAAGGGCTTTAGCGCTGAGGTAAGTCTTTCGTGAGGTAGGTCAGCTACTTCGGTTCCTCTTACTAGCGGGTACTCTTTCTTTTCTTTCTTAGGTGTTGTCTGAGTGTAGTGAGGAATGTGATGCGAGGGACTTTGCGAACGGGGCTAGGCGATGTCTGTTTAAAGAGAATGTCCCCCGCCGCTCTCTGTTCTTCTTACTAGCATCTCTAGCTGTTCTGCTTTCCTTTGCTGAAGGATTGAGGAGTGATCGATCCGAGATTCTAACTTCACTTATGAAATTCTTTAGGAAGACCCTTTTCTCGTTAGCTGACTGAGACCATTTCCGGCTTATAGCTGGTAGAACTAGATAGCGGTTAGAACGTCAGGTAAACTGCAAGCTATGGCAGTTCTGTAGCTCCTCAACGAAGGTAGGTCGACTAAGCCTAAGCCACTAAGGAAGAGTTATGAATCCATATCTGCTATCTGCCCACTGCCCATAAGCATGTCTGAATAAGCCTGCTGATTAGCTTAGCCCACCCCGGCCGAATCTCTTCACAGAACGAGGTTAGTTTTCTAATTTGCTAACCACATGGACAGCATAAGCAATATCGGGACGAGAAATGGTGAGATAAACAAGTCCCCCAGCGGCGATAGAAAGTTGCATTAGGAATAGACTCCCCCACCATCTGACCAAAGCTTCACGACTTATTTACAATTCTAGTGACGGAGAGAGATCAGGACGGGAACTAGTATCGAATAAGCAAAAGAAGGGAACCAGTAAACAAGTAAGACTGCTAAGCAGGTTCTGAAAGAAAGGAAGCAAGCAACGGACAGTTTACACAGATGCGACAGGACTGGTTGGCCCCTTTCCGACAGATAGAGAGAACACAGATTGACTGAATACGGGAGACTTTCCAGTTTCCGGATGACCTATTCCAGATTCGCTACTAAAAGAAGGTAGCTTGCTTACTTAGTGCTTGTGCTAAGGAAAGTAGTTCAACCTAGCGAGTAGTCCTTCTATCTGGAGGTGGCTTGGGCTCCCTATGCACGTAGCAAGAAAGCAGAGGCCGACTTCTCGTGCAGGTAAAAAATAACATCACTCGGGTCTTTCTCGACCTAATCAACCATCGGGTGAGGGGCAGGAAAGAGGCCAAGGGCAGTTAATCAGAACTTTTCTTATTCATACGAGGAATGACTAGCTTGGGAACATCACTCTTAGATACGAGATTTCCGGACCTTGCCATTAAGTTAGCGGCAAGGCTTGTCGTAGGCTCATCCCTTACTTAAAGTGGGAGATCAGCGGCATTGGTAAGCATTACGGTCTTAAGCCAATCAGTCTGAGTAGACAAGAAAGCATAGGGGCGTTAGTGCGATTGATTCTCCCTCTCCCTTAGACCTCCTTATCCATAAAAAGCCCTTCTTAGTCAAGCTTCGGCCCTATGGAGTAAAGGGAAGTGCGGATCTTTTTATACAAAATTCTCAGTCCAGTCTTATAAACGATGCTACTAATAAGAGCACTGAGAGAGCTAAAGAAGATTCTATATTCGATTTCGATGCGAAGAGGGCACGTTAATATAGTCTCCGTCATCGGTATTCCCGCTTCCATGCAAATGATTTGGAATGGTGAAATTGATTCCGGATACGCCAAGTCCAACTCTTTTTGTCTGGAGCGGCTTTCGCAATAAGAGAAAAGGCTGCTTTTAGCTTCAAAGATTGAGCCCCCTAAGTCATTGCATTGTTAGAGATGAGTGCCCTGGTTCCTAGCCTTGGATGTCTTGCTTTGAATAGAACTAGTTGATGAACCAAGCACTGGAGGAGACTTGACTTCAGATCCTAGTTTTCTTTTCTATGTCGGTAGAGGAAGAAAGAGCAAATCGAGACTAGAGGCCAGCGCTTTCTCTTTGCAAGAATCCTGTTATCGAATCTGCTCCCGTAAGGGCAGTAGGATTCGACTAGCTGGAACTTCGACTAGCTTGATAGCTTGAACGTGATGAACTCTGGGCAACTCTTTTCTCATGGTGTCGGTATTCAATTCAATCTAACATATAGCATGTGTGCCGTGACTGGCTTTTCTCTTTTGCTTGGAGAGAGATTTGACTCTTTAAGAGAGTGCCACTAAAATCAATGGCCATCGGAATCACTTTCGTACCCAAGCACGGGATGCGACTTGGCTCCGAAACTAGTGTGCCAGTCTTACTTACTTCTCGCCCTTGGGGCTGCCCCTCTAACCCACCTACTGCGGGGAAGATCCCACAGTCGGTCTTATTCTTTTGTTCCAGTTGTCCAGTGAAGTGATGCAATAGAAAGAAAAAACATTCCCTTTTTGGGTCTTTGCAAAAAGAAAGTAAGTTTATGAAGGGAAATCCGTTGAACAATTTCAATATTCCTCCCCAATGAACGTACCTGAACCTAAAGCACGACAAATTTACTTTGATAAGCGCACTAGCTGACTACGAGATCAGTCTCACCTCGAGTTCGACTACGGAACGGAAAGGGCTGGGCTTAAGAAGCCCCTTAGATAGCACTTCCTCTATGAATAGAAGAGATTTTCTTTCTAGTAGAGCTCATCACGACCATCATAACCTAACTCCAGGACTGCTACGGGCACTGATCCTTCTATTCAAAGTCAAAGTTTCTCCTGTTGAATGTAGTTTCTCCGGAAGCGAGCTAACTGACTAGCGGCAATCGGGACGGAGAGAAGACTAGCTATAAAAACTCCGGAAGGCAACACATGAACTATCCCGGGCGTAAAGAAGAGTAGATTTACTTATGCCCTGCTTTAGGCACCTCTTCATGCAACGGAAAAAGATACATACCGCTTGCACACATAGATCGCCTCCCTTGGTGACTTGGCAAAAGATTCTAACTAGACAGGCGGGTGAAGAATAGGAACTGAATCTGCTGTATGGAAAATAAGGGGTAACAGAGCAAGGTCTAGTTCGAGCTATCGGGTTGAAGAAAAAAAAGCAGCTCTAGCTTGCAGGACTTATGCTCCTACCCATGCTAATCCTTACAGCAAAAAAGACTATTATGCGGTATCCTGATAGAGGCTTTCAGGTTTGCTTCTGCATCTTCAGCTCAGGGAAGCAACAGCTCATTTCAGTGTCGGGGATTTATTCTGCAAACCTTCCTACTTAACGGGGAACTTCACCTGAAACCTTTACCTTCATAGCTTTCCCCTTCTTCTAACCATTGGCTCACACCAACAACCGGTACATGCTCTACACCAACAGACAGACTTGCTTGACTGGCCATCCTTCGTTTGCTTTTACACGGCCGTCGAGAAACCACCCCTTTTACAGCTAGGTTCTGAAAGAACTATGGTATAGCCGGGAAACTGCTTAGCCACGTTATAACACTATAAAATAAAACTACATCTTTTCAGAGGGATACGGGACAGAGCAACTCGAAGTGAAGTAAACTGGTGTAACTAGAACACTGAAGCTTTCAAGCCCTAAGAAAGAGTCCCATTCAAGCTCCTGCTCCTAGAGAAGGTAGTACTCGATTGCCTTTCCTTCTTCTTCCCACTAAACGAATCCCCGTGTTTGAGTAGAAGTGCCTTCCTATCTTCGCCCTCTAGCCTTCCATCTCCACTTTCATTTTCGCGGGATTTTAGGCTGCAAGTCCATTTCCGCTCGTAGATGGGATCTCAAATCGGACAAGTTTGCGTTTTCCCGGTATTTTTGCTTGTTTTGGATTTCTCTTCCTAAGGCTAATCTCAAATCGGACAAGTTTGCGTTTTCCCGTGTTTTAGGCTTGTTTTTGAGTAGAAGAAAGGAAAGTAATTTCGTGAAATGGGATGAGTAGCCAGCAAGCAATAGCATCCTGTTGTTATAGAAGAAATGAAATTTCATAAAAGAAAGAAGGACCCCGCTCGAAAGCGAAACGAAATGGGGGACACTATCGGGTATGCCTGACAGAGAGAATTGCTTGCAACGCAACTACAAGCCCAGATGACTAATGGAAGGAAGAGCTTCTGGCTATCGAGAAAGCCCTGCTTTAAGAAAAGGCTACTTCCTACTGCCCTACCACCAAGAACATATTCTCGCCATCTATTTAGAGGGGAACTTCTTATGAAACAACGCAGCTCCTAGTCCGACAGTTCGCGCTGCGCCTTAAGAGAAAGAGTTCCGGCATACTACTAATTGATTATTTGGCAGATGCTTTCTCGCTGTCCGATGGTTGTTCGCTACAGCCTTTAAGTATCGCCTAGCCTCTCC